CCTAAATTTCATTTAATATCCTAAATGAAATTTAATATAATATTAAAGAATGGTAGACTGGAAATGAAAGCCCCCTTTCTCGCATTCCTTCTCTATTGCATTGCTGGGACAGAACAACAAAACAATATTGGATTCTGAAATCAAGGAAAGATATTGAAAAATAGATTTTCGAAATAAATATACTTTTTTATACGTATCGGAAAAGAATAGCGATTTATTCCTATGGAGCATCCATTAACAAGAAGATAAAATCAGAAATATCGACAAATTCTTGTGTGGTCTAAGCTAAGTAAATAAAGAAACCGTTTTCTACAATTTAATATATATCGAATTTAAATATCAGAATAGCTGATATAGTCACGATTCAAGGGGTCAGGTCCACTTACTTTTGTATTTCAAATTTTATGGTGGGTTTGGTAGGAACAATGGGAAAGTAGGAATACTTTGGTTTGGCGATTAATTAGGAAGTATAGGGGGTATTGTATTGGATATCTAGAATATTTATGTTATGTCCCAGGACAAAAAAATGAAATATAATAATAAAATAATAAGATATGAAGAGGACTACTATGTCACTGTCACTACAGGATAGGGTGGAATCCCTCCAATAAGTTCAATTAGTCATTATGATAATGACTAAATGTTCAACTTTTCAACTGTAACTCATAATGATAAGAACTCACTATAATGAGCGGTTGTCCTTTTTTTATATATCAACAATATCTGTATTCTCCGCTGAAAAACGAAGACTAAGACTTGAGTTTCATGAAAAAGCCCTTTATCGGATTTGAACCGATGACTTACGCCTTACCATGGCGTTACTCTACCACTGAGTTAAAAGGGCCCTATTCAATTCGTGAATTAGCCATTTTCCATTATGAGTCTACTATATATATGTATATATTCAGTAGACTCATAATGGAAAAAGAAATTTGATTTACCTAGAAAGTGGGTAAAATTTTTCTCGTTTTTGCATTTTCTGGCTTAGTGTGAGATAGTGATAGGCATATTTATTATATTTCATCTGCAAGAGAAAGGAAGCAAAATGGAAGAAAATAAATTAAATGAGGGTTTACCCCCCCACCCCTCCTTTTCTGAAAGACCAACCATTGCCTGAACTGAAAGAATCCTAGACTTCCTTTCCTTATATCATCGAATAGTATGGGATGCTTCATTCATGAAGCATCAAACCAAATAAATGTTAAAAATTCTACAGAATCATAACATAGAAGGACTCTTCGGATCTAGCCATACCCTTAGATTATATTGACAATTCCAAAAAACTGTTCATACTATCATCATAGTATGATGACGGTCGGGCGGATATGCCCCCATCGTCTAGTGGTTTAGGACATCTCTCTTTCAAGGAGAAAACGGGGATTCGACTTCCCCTGGGGGTAGGGTACTACGAAAGGAAGTTGATCATGGATTATTTATTAATAAACCTAGAATGAATTCTTCCTGGGTCGATGCCCGAGCGGTTAATGGGGACGGACTGTAAATTCGTTGGCGACATGTCTACGCTGGTTCAAATCCAGCTCGGCCCAAAAATTCACCGCTCCATGAGTCTGATATAACCAATTTGTCCTACAGAAACAAAAATGCCTGATCCGTAGAAATTTCGAAATAAAGAAAAAGGGTCCATTTTTTTGCTCTATCTATATTTTTTTCTCATCTGTTCTGATCTTTCTAACAATCTAGATTCATGATACTTAAAGATCATGAAAAAAGTCAAAAGAGTCTTTATTTTTTATCATCTCATTGAAAAAAGATTGATTATTTATTTTATTGTTACAAATAAATAATCACCAGTTACTAAATAATCTGCGTCACTCTCACTAAAGTCTGTGTTTATGTGGATATGATATCCATATATCATTCACGTATCTGTTACAACATGACAAGTAGAATGTTCTTATGAAACCATAAGAATATGTATGCTATGCTATACACCTCGCTGGGATTGTAGTTCAATTGGTCAGAGCACCGCCCTGTCAAGGCGGAAGCTGCGGGTTCGAGCCCCGTCAGTCCCGAACTAGGATCCGACAAATTTCTCAATTCATTTACTAATTGATAAGGGAGAGACATATGTAGATTGGTACAATCGGTAGTATTGCTGCTATATTCAGACTGACTATATTCAGTATTTTAAATTTAAGAGATATCATACTCACTTTTTTCGATTATTCTTGATCAATGAAATGGAATTGAGTGCCCATATTTTTATGGAGAGTACAGACACAAATCGTCTTCGTTTATTGTACTACGATACACAACTTGGAAACAATCTATTTCATTCTCATTCAAATTGCATACTGAATTTTTCATGTATACGTTCCAATCTCAATTCACTAAAGAAAAGAGGATACTAATAAAATAAAAGACCAACCGAGCAAGGCCCTTTTCTTATTCTTAAGTCAATTTTATTTGTTCGAAAATTCTATTTTTTATACTTAATCCCTTCTTTTTTCCATCTCACTTATACTGTTTGAATCTGTGTATGATCCAGAGAATACCGGTCATATGAGACCTCATAATTTTATGTACATAATTCTATGTACTATGTATAAGTAGGAAAGTTGTATAAGGAGGATAATAGGTTATCGAAAAGAAAAAGGGAATGAAAATCTAATGATGGGTATTTCTGATCCAATAAAAAATGGTATTTTTGATTTAGTATGGATAAAAGATCTTCCTATGTTATACTATTCAATTCTCGACGACGAATTCATTTGATAGATCAGAAATTGTTATTCATAATATTGATCTGATTCAGTATCATCAGGATGCAATTCATCCTATTGAATCTACAGGAGTCAAATTTATTATCTCTATGGGATTAGATCCCGAGTTATTGCGAAACAAAAAAAGAAGATTAGATTATGGAAGTCAATATTCTCGCACTTATTGCTACTGCACTGTTCATTCTAGTTCCTACTGCTTTTTTACTTATAATCTATGTAAAAACAGTCAGCCAAAATGATTGATTTGAATGAAACTGGAATTATTAGTTCTTATCAATGATTCAAGAAATGAAAGAAAGGGATTCAAACTCTAAGTCTTAAATGAAATGATTGGGCTGGAATCAGAAGTATCTTAGTAAGTATCTACTAAGCTAGTGTGGTAGAAAGAACTATATATAGTTCTTTCTACCACACTAGCTACTAGTATTGTATACTATTTTTTATTATATAAAGTTGTATTGTATACGAATCTAGGCTTCATATGGATCAAATTACAATATGTATGTACATATATTAGATTTAGATGTACATAATAGATAGCACTCTAATTAATTCTATTTCTTTTATTTTGATTTCCCATCTCAAGAAGTCATTGATTGAACAATTCACAGACGATCCGCGGAGTTATACGGTAACTTCTTCGGATTTGGAAAAGAAGTAGAGTAGACCCTGTCCGTTTTTCATGCTTAAACATGATGGATGAGATGATTCAAAAAAAGCATAAAAACATTTCTAGGAATCTAAAACAAATATGAAATGTGTGATATGTGGATCGCTCAACAGCAGAAAGATCTAATTTTATTATGTGTAGGACCTCTTTTCTTTAGACAATCATTAATCGCTTCGTTTCCAGTAGAAAGAAAATATGTATTGTCGTAATAGAGGAACAACCTTTTTTTAGCTTTTCGAAATGTAAAAGTAAACAAAAAGGGAAATAAAGAAAAAATGAGTATTGGTTTTCTTATTGTAATATCCATAATTCTGATAAGAGCAGATTCACCAAAATATTCTATTTTGGAAAAGTTCGGTTGAAAAAAATCTCCTATCATGCGTAGATTTGAGTTTCGAAATAAAATTATGGTCATTCATTATTCTATTCCAGTACAATTTTGAAGGCATTTTTATTTTTGGCTTCGCAAAACGATCAATAAAGAATTGATACAGTTCGATTAAGCAATCGATTACTCAATTAATAGTGTTCCCAGCTCTAGAGTCCACTCCTTCCCCATACTACAAGTGAAAGGGAAAACGTAAAGACTACCATTAAAGCAGCCCAAGCAAGACTTACTATATCCATGTGAATTATGTCCTGTATTTCTATGAAAGAATTATTCTATTATTGAATAATAATTATAGTGGAATCAATGGCGCAGAGTCAAAAAAATAGGATTCTGACTTAAGGCTGTTGATGAACCAAACCAATTTAATGAATATACTCATAACAATTTTCTATATTTTAGAGTTTTCGGTAGAATCAGGAAACATTAAGTACAAATACGATGATACACACGCCTTTTCTTTGGAAAAATATCAAAGCTTTTCTAATGGCACATGTGAAAATAGTAAGACCTATTGTTTATTTTGATACCTTTTTTGACTAATTTGACTAAGCAAGAAGCATAAAAATATACTATCAAGATACATTCTTTTTTTTTTTCAACTTCGACCTTTACTCTATAAGAATAAGAGTCGGCCAACCATTCCATTCTGATTGGTTGTCTGAGCACTCATAACTCACCGCCTCTCACGAGTCGGATATCTTCGGGCCTTTCCACAACTCCTAAATTGATTTTCCATCATCGTATCCGATCTAATTTAATAGCAGACGAAGAGAGTCGCGAGACACTACTTTAATAAGGGTAGTTTAAGAGGTATTGATATTATAGTCTTTCGTATAATCTCTTCTTCAATTTTAGTAGCAAAAACAGAGTGCTTCTTAGAAACCTTTGGATACCTAGATTTCCGACCTTGGTTCTGAATCCCGGAATTGACTCTCACCATTTATTTGATTTTTCAATTGAATCGCCTGAACCAATCATTAAATTAATAAAATTAATAAGGCGAGTTGTTTCATCCTTGATTTGGGCTACACCCAAATTTTGAGAAAAAAATGACAGTCTTTATATAAAACCTATGCTATGGGTTATAAAAATCAAGTATTGACAGACACGCCCGCTTAGTCCTTTGTCTCTCTTTCTTGCGGAACAAAAATTCATCGAATTAGATCAACAGGATAGGATAAGAAATCCGAAATCT